ACTTTCCCTAGATACAGCTATTGAATTGAATTCTGGATCTATTCCGATTCCGAATATCTAGATTTTGCTCAAAATTGATTTAGAACTTATTCTTCGGTAAATCAATTGCGAAATGCTTTTCTAGAATCCCCCATATATGTTTTAAATCTTCTATGCGAAAATGTTCAATTTTCAGAAGATCTTCGTGACTGTTATTCAAAAAGTCTAATAATGTATGGATATTGGACTTTTTGAGGCAATTATAGATCCTGGTAGGCAATTCTAATTGGTCAATAAAAATATATTTCAATGCTATTTTTTTTTTGTTTTTCTTTAGTTCAGTAAATCTAGTGTGAAAGGTCAAAAGGGGTAAAGCTCCTGTGTCTTTATTGTTCTCCAAATGGAAGTTTTCTTCTTCCGTACGTAGAAAAGGAATAAATAAATCAACTAATTTCCGGGAGGCTTCATAAAGTGCTTCTGTAGGAGTTAAACTTCCATTTGTCCATATTTCGAGAAAAAGTATCTCTTGTTTTTCGTTCCCATAAGAATGAATACTATGATTTACATTTCGAACGGGCATGAATACAGCATCTATAGGATAACTTCCGTCTTGAAAGTTATTTGGTGTTTTTATATGATATCCGCGATTTCTCTCGAGTTCTAATCCAATATACAAATCAATTGGTTCTGTCAAGCTAGCTATAGGTTGTTTATTATCAACTATTTCTACATAAGGCGGTAAGATTATATCTTGAGCAGTTACACATCTAGGGCCCCTGACACAAATAGACGCTTTACAAGTTCCATAGAGATTACTTCTCAATACAATTTCTTTCAAATTCATTAAAATTTCTTGTACGGATTCTTGAATACCCACTATGGTAGAATATTCATGTGGTACTTTCTCAGATTTTGCACGTGTGATACATGTTCCTTCTATTTCTCCAAGCAAAGCTCTTCTCATCGCAATACCTATTGTGTCTGCTTGACCTTTCGTAAGTGGAGAGAGAATAAAGCGTCCATAATAAAGACGTTTACTATCTCTTTTTGATTCAACACACTTCCACTGTAGTGTCCGAGTGGATACTCTTATTTTCTCTCGAACCATAGTAATATTAGAAAAAATTAATCATCTTTTTGAATCATTTATTTCTCTTGAAATTGCTTCAATGCTTATTTCTACACACGTCTTTTTTTAGGAGGTCTACAACCATTATGTGGCATAGGGGTTACATCTCGTAATAAAATTAATCGTATACCACATCTACGAATAGCTCTTAATGCTGCATCCCTTCCGCGACCAGCACCCTTTATCATGACTTTTGCCCGTTGCATACCTACTATAAGAAGAGCATCTTGTACCGTGGTTTGAGCAGCAAAAGGCGACGCCTTTCTCTTACCCCTGAATCCGCAAGTACCGGCGGAGGACCAGGAAACCACCTGACCTCGTACATCCGTAATAGTCACAAAGGTATTGCGGAAACTTGCTTGAACATGAATAACGCCATTTGGTATTTGACGTCTAGTCTTACGTGAACTAATACGTCGTCGTGAGCGAAAACGTCGTGAACTAAAATAACTAACACGTCGTGAACTAATACGTCGTGAACTAAAACGTCGTGAAATAAGACGTCGTGGACGCCCTTTTGGTATCGGTTTTGCCATATCGTCTCACCTCATAAATATGAATTAGAAGTAGATGGATATATCCATTTCATGTCAACACAATTCCTTTCTTTTTTTCCATCTCGGGTACTTTAGAAGAGAAAGTTCTTTTTTTTTTTTTAGTAGAAGGATTACCCTTGTCGTTGTTTATGTTTTGGGTTAGCACAACTTACTATAATTCGTCCCCGTCTGCGGATCAGTCGACATCTTTTACAAATTTTACGAACAGAGGCCCTTTTTTTCATATTTTTCATTCCTTACTTTAAATCGATTTTTTGGAAGAAATTAAGTTTCTTTAAATTTTGAATCTTGAATTGTATTCTCGAGTTTTCAAGTTGAGAAACCCTTTATTTCATCATTTGAATCCTTGTTGCGGAGTCTGTAAATTATACGCCCTCTAGTTGAATCATAATGGCTTATAGTTGAATCATAATGGCTTACCTCAAATTTCACTCTATCCCCCCCGGCCGGATGCGTATAAAACTACGCCATATCCGTCCCGAAACAGAACCTAGAATCAGATCTTCATTATCTAAACGAACCCAGAACATACCATTAGGAAGTGATTCAGTAATTCAACCTTCATGAATCCATTTTTGTTCTTTTATTCCAGGCAAAATTCCCTGAAAGTCTTAACTCAGAGAGGAGGAGTGATCTTAGACAACCCGTCCTTTCTCTTTTTAGAAAAATAGGAAATTTCGGATCCAATTCATTCGTATATCAGAAGGATTACCATATATAACATAAAATTTCTCCGCCAATTCTTTCCAGTCGAGCCTCTCGGTCTGTCATTATACCTCGAGAGGTTGAAAGAATTACAATTCCCATTCCACCTAAAATTCTAGGAATTCTTTGATAGTTAGAATAGATTCGTTGACCAGGTTTGCTGATCCTTTTTAAATTTAAAATCTTTTTATATGTATATGGTAATGTTCTTCTATATCGCAGAGTTAAAACCAAAAAATCTTTGTTTTCTTCTTTCAATTTTCTCGCGTTTTCGATAAAACCTTCTCGTAAAAGTATTTTAACAATCTTTTCGGTGATGTTAGTAGATTCTATTCGAACCGTGCTCTTTCTATTAATATTGGCATTTCGTATACAGGTTAGTAGATTAGCAATAGTGTCCTTACTCATGATGAACTCAAATTATCGGTACCTCTCAATTAGAATATAAGCAACATGCTTTTATTAGTTTTATTTTTTAGTTTCTTTTTTATGAATTATGAAATTCAAAATGAAAAGTATATACGTGATACCCAATGAATATATTTCATTCAAATATCCTACTATATAATGTGCTCCTCTTAAAATATCTCGGGTGCTAATGAAAGTATTTTAGTAAAATTTCGTTTCAATTCCTCGGCGATTGGACCAAAAAATCGAGTTCCTTTTGGCTTTCCTGCTTGATCAATGATAACAGCAGCATTGTTATCATATCGTATTATAATACCGTCGCTACGTTTGAGTTCTTTACGGGTACGTACAATTACAGCTCTGATCACTTCTGATCTTTCTAAGCGTGTCGTTGGTATTGCTTTTTTGATCACAGCAACAATAACGTCACCGATATGTGCATATCGTTGATTGCTAGCTCCTATGATTCGAATACACATCAATTGCCGAGCCCCGCTATTGTCTGCTACATCCAAAAGGGTCTGAGGTTGAATCATATTTTTTTTATCTGGTCTTTTCCAAAGGGTGAAAAAAAAAAAGAAATATTATTTGTTTATTTGTCCAAAACCAAAAAAACCTTCGGTTATTCTTTTTTATCTCCAAGGTTTATCTCTTTTCCCTTGGTTCGACATTCCTATTTTGAAATAATGAATTGAGTTTTTATAGGCATCTTAGATGCCGCTATTGAGATAGCTCTTCGGGCTATATTTTCTGCTACTCCACTTATTTCATAAAGTATTCGGCCTGGTTTTACAACAGCTACCCAATATTCGGGAGATCCTTTTCCCGAACCCATACGTGTTTCTGCAGGTCTTAGTGTAACCGGTTTGTCTGGAAATATACGTACCCATATTTTTCCACCGCGGCGTGCATTTCGTGTCATTGCTCGCCGCCCCGCTTCTATTTGTCTAGATGTGATCCAAGCGGGTTCGAGCGCTTGAAGAGCATATCTACCGAAACAAATACGATTACCTCGAGAAGATATTCCCTTCATTCTTCCTCTGTGTTGTTTACGGAATCTGGTTCTTTTGGGGTTATAGTTGATGGTTTTTTCTCAAATCCATCTCTACTACAGAACCGGACGTGAGACCTTCTTCTCATCCGGCTCCTTGCGAATTACAAAATTGAAATTGAATTAAGATAAATATTGATAATATACTGAATCAAAGGATTCTTTGAGATTGATCTAATTTATTAGACATTTTTCTATTTGCATTTAATAGATAAATAAAATCGAAATCAATCTTTTTTTCCTATAAAAGGAACTTTCGCAGGCGAATATTTACTCTTTAGATATCTATTTCAAATTCAAGGTTAGTTTCTGACTTTTCTTAATAGATGAAGTGGTCTCTGGTTTGTTCCGCCATCCTGCCCGATGAATCATGAGGATTCATTTTCAATTGAATCTTCTTGATTCACAGGTTCCATCGTTCTCATCGCTTCTTGATTAATGGTTAGGTCTGAATTGTACAACGGAGCCTTTGACTTCAATTTGTTCTTGAGCCAACTTTCTTAGTCTTTATTGACTCTAGGCTCTTCTCTTAACAGATTCATCTAATTATCGATGAATGCATTGATGCTCTATTACATTGTTTTTTCTGAGATGATTCATAGACCTTACAAAAGGGAATCAGATAGCATTTCTATTCATATTGTTCTTTCTCTCACCTTTCCTTTTATCTGCATCCCCCTCAATTTTTTTTGTTTTACAACTCCAATTTAGATTGATAATTTTCTTTATTCTGAAAAGATTTCAGTTGCTGCAATGATAGGATCAAAAGATCATATCTTGACTGTTTCTTTGGATCCAAAAAATGCGAGGCGATGAGTTGGTTATTAGTTCTATAGTTATTAGTTCATAATTCAGACTAAAAAAACTTAGTATGAATTCTAACAAAAAACCAACGAGTCACACACTAAGCATAGCAATTATATCAAAGGGTTAATCGAATTTTTATTCAATCTTATATAATTTAAGAATTCTAATTGTTTTGATGGATTAAAAAGAAAAGAATGAGAAAATTTGTCATTTTTTGTTCCATGGGTTAATTAAAACAGAAAAACAAGTCAAGTAAAGGTTTACCATTTCTCGTCTATAAGTATCCAAATTTTGATACCTAATACCCCATAGATAGTTTGAATTGGATAGGCGCAATAATCAATTTGAGCTCGAAAGGTTTGTA